AGGAAGATCATGAAATTCGTTCAAGAAAAGCCAAACGGGTGGTGGTTTATACTGATAAGAATGATAATAGCAATACTAATGTTAATAATATTGATCCAGAGGAGGAGGTGGCTTTGATACGTTACTCGCAACAACCGGATTTTCGTAGGAGTATAATCAAAGGATCTATGCGTGCTCAAAGACGTAAAACAGTTATTTGGGAAATATTTCAAGCAAATGTGCATTCCCCACTTTTTTTGGATCGAATAGATAAAGCGTTTTTTTTTTCTTTTTTTGACATCTATCAAATGATTAATCTTTTTTTTAGGAATTCAGTGAGGAGAAAACCGGAATTACAAATTTCCGATTTTGAGGAAGAAGAGACAAACACTAGGGATAAAAAAGATGAGGAGAAAAAAGAGGAAAATGAACGGATAGCAATATCAGAAACATGGGATAGCATTATATTTGCTCAAGCAATAAGAGGTTTTATGCTGGTAACTCAATCTTTTCTTAGAAAATATATTGTATTGCCTTCATTGATAGTAGCTAAAAATATTGGACGTATGTTATTATTCCAATTTCCCGAGTGGTATAAGGATTTGAAGGAATGGAATAGAGAAATACATATTAAATGTACCTATAATGGCGTTCAACTATCAGAAACAGAATTTCCCCAAAATTGGTTAACAGATGGTATTCAGATAAAGATTTTATTTCCTTTCCGTTTAAAACCTTGGCGAAGATCTAAAATACGAGTCCATGATCATGATGAAGATCCAATAAAAAAAAAAAAAGGAAAAACAAAAAAATTTTGTTTTTTAACAATTTTTGGAATGGAAACGGAAGTCCCCTTTGGTTCTTCCCGAAAACAACCTTCTTTTTTTTTACCCATATATAAAGAATTCAAAAAAAAAATTAGAAAAGTGAAAAAGAACTATTTTCTAGCTCTAAAAGTTTCAAAAGAAAACACAAGATGGGCTATCAAAATAGTTCTAGTTCTAAAACGAATAATGAAGAAACTTCAAAAAATGAACTCAATTTCTTTATTTGAATTGAGGAAGGTGAAAGTATATGAACCAAATGAAAATGCAAAAGGTTCAAAAGATAATAATAAGATTATTCATGAATCAACCATTCAAATTCGATCCATAAATTGGACAAATTATTTACTCATAGAAAATGAAATGAAAGATCTTGCTGATAAGACAATCACAATCAAGAATCAAATAGAAGGAATCACAAAAGATAAGAAGAAAATAGTTCCAGTCTATGATCATAAAAGACTGGAATTACAGAATCATATTTGGGAGATATTCAAAAGAAAAAATACCCAATTAAGATTAATACATAAATCACATTATTTTATGAAATCTTTTATTGAAAAAATATGCATGGCTATCTTATTATGTATAGTTATGATTTGTAAGGCACAACTTTCAACAAAAAAAATTATCAATGAATACATTTATAACGATGAAAGAAATCAAGAAGGAATTGATGAAACAGATCAAAATACAATGAACCTTATTTCGACTATAAATAAGTCCTTTTCTAATCCTAATATTAGTAATAATTCAAATACTTATTACGACTTATCTTTCTTGTCCCAAGCCTATGTATTTTACAAATTATCACAAACCCAATTACTTAACAACCATCACTTGAGATCTGTACTTCAATATCGCGATACCCATCCTTTTATTAAGGATAAGATAAAGCATTATTGTATAACACGAGGAATATTTGATTCCAAATCAATGCATAAGAAAATTTATAAGTCTGGAATAAATGAATGGAAAAACTGGTTAAAGAGTCATTATCCATACAATTTATCTCAGAGCAAATGGTCTCGATTAGTACCGAAAAAATGGCAAAATAGAATCAATCAACATTGTATAATTCAAAATAAAGAATCAATAAAATTGTATTCATATAAAAAAGAAGTGGATTTATTGACGAATCAAAAAGAAAAATTTAAAAAACACTACAAATATGATTTTTTATCACATGAATATATAAATTATGGGGATAGTAAGGAATTATATATTTATGAACCAAAATTACAACTACAAGAAATTCCAAATTTCAACACACGGAAACCCCAATTGTTTTATGTATTGGTAAATATGGTTATTCGTGATTATCTAGAAGAAATTGATACGCATAAAAATCTGGATAGAAAATATTTTGATTGTAGAATTCTTCATTTTAACCTTAGAAACAATATAAATATTAAGGAATGGACTAATATGCATATCGGTACCAAAATTGATAAAAATACTAAGACTAAAAAAAAAATTATGAATATTAAAAAATGGAAAAAAAAAGATCTTTTTTTTCTTACGATTCAGCAAGAAATCAATCTATCCAATCAAAAAAAAAAAATGGATTGGATAGGAATGAATCGAGAAAGAGTTTATTGTACTACATCAAATCTAGAACTTTTGTTCTTCCCAGAATTTGTGTTACCTTTTGATGCATATAAGATGAAACCGTGGATCATACCAATCAAATTACTTTTTTCTAATATTTATTATTATGAAAATGAAAAAAATATTAGTCAAAATAAAAACATCAAAGATTCTATAAAAATAGAATTTACAAATTCCAACCAAGAAAAAAAAGAAGAGGCAAATCTTGTATTTGTATCAGATCTACGAAAAGAAAGCCAAAAGAAATATCCTCAAGAGGATTACACGAGACCAGACATTAAAAAGGGTAAAAAGAAAAAACAATCCAAGAAAAACAAGGAAAGAGAACTAGATTTGTTCCTCAAAAAATATTTTATTTTTCAATTAAGATGGGATAACCCCTTGAATCAAAAAATGACCAATAATATCAAAGTATATTGTCTCCTACTTAGATTAATAAATCCAAGGGAAATTGCTATATCCTCGATTCAAAGAAGAGAGATGCATCTGGATGTAATGCTGATTCAGAAAGATCTAGCTCTTACGCAATTGATAAAAAAAGGAATATTTATTATCGAACCAATTCGTCTATCTCTAAGAAGGGATGGAAAATTCATTATATATCAAACCATAGGTATTTCATTGGTCAATAAGAGTAAACATCAAATTAATAGAAAATACATAAAAAAAAGATATGTCGATAAGAATAATAAATCCACTGGACCCCATGGCAATATGTTTGTGAATGGTTATCAAGATTATTATGATTTCCTTGTTCCTGAAAATATTCTATCTCCTAAACGTCGTAGAGAATTGAGAATTCTAATTTGTTTCAACTCTCATAATTGGAATGTTGTGAATAGAAATCCAGTATTTTGTAATGAAAACAACATAAAAAACTCTGCACAATTTTTGAATGAGGACAAACGTCTTAATACAGATCCAAATAAACTCATTAAATGTAAGTTTTTTCTTTGGCCCAATTACCGATTAGAAGATTTAGCTTGTCTGAATCGCTATTGGTTTGATACCAATAATGGTAGTCGTTTCAGTATGTCAAGGATACATATGTATCCACGATTTAGAATTTAGAATTATTTAATAGTATACTATATTATATATCATATGTACTATATATATTATATATAACTATAACTATTCATTATATATATTAACTATATATTTAATTTATTATATTATATATAATATTATATATACCTATTTATAACTATAACTATTTATAACAAACTATTTATAACAATTCTATTATATAAACTATATATATATATAACATATCACATGCCATTTTCGGTAGATGAAAAGCGAAAGATGTACGCATATGGTGTGTTATATTCTGGTACACGATACGTAGTTACTGGGGTGGGGGATCAATTCAATTGAATCTAGAAAGAAATCTACAGAACAGAATCTTTTTATTTTTAGGTGCAAAGAAATCATTCTCTTTCCTAAATACAGAAATGTATTATCTTTTTCTTTTCTATCCAAATCAAATTGAAATTTCAATTTGATTTGGATAGAAATAGAATCAAATAAAAACAAAAAACTATATGGAAACGAATAAATCTAATGGAAACCAATAAATCTAAATTTTTGTGTGTACTAGATTAAATTAAGATTCAAAAAAAAATTGACATAAACATAACATAATATAATAATTATTTCCTGATCGGTAAAATCCATGGAAAAGAAAAAAAGAGAAAAAAGTTTTATGGTAAAAAATTCATTCATTTCACTTATTACACTTACACAAGAAGAAAAAGAAGAAAACAAGGGTTCTGTTGAATTTCAAATATTTAGTTTCACCAATAAGATACGAAGACTTACTTCACATTTGGAATTGCACAAAAGAGACTTTTTATCACAAAGGGGTCTACAAAAAATTCTGGGAAAACGTCGACGTATGCTGGCTTATTTGTCAAAGAAAAATGGAGTGCGTTATAAGAAATTAATTGATCAGTTGGATATTCGGGAGCCCCCAAATCGCTAATTTCATCGTTTGAATTAGTAGTTATTAGATTTTTCATTTTGATGAACCTCAGGAATTCATGAAATAATGAATTAAGGAAGAAAAGATATGACTGTACCGGCTACAAAACAAGATTTCATGATAGTTAATATGGGTCCTCACCACCCATCAATGCATGGTGTTCTTCGACTGATCGTTACTCTCGATGGTGAAGATGTTATTGATTGTGAACCCATATTGGGCTATTTACACAGGGGGATGGAAAAAATAGCAGAAAATCGAACAATTATACAATATTTGCCTTATGTAACACGTTGGGATTATTTAGCTACTATGTTCACAGAAGCAATAACGGTAAATGCACCAGAACAACTCGAAAATGTTCAAATACCTAAAAGAGCTAGTTATATCAGAGTCATTATGTTGGAGCTGAGTCGTATAGCTTCTCATTTGTTATGGCTTGGACCTTTTATGGCGGATATCGGCGCGCAGACTCCCTTTTTCTATATTTTCAGAGAGAGGGAATTGATATATGATTTATTCGAAGCCGCCACAGGCATGCGAATGATGCATAATTATTTCCGCATAGGAGGAGTAGCTGCTGATCTACCTTATGGCTGGATAGATAAATGTTTAGATTTTTGCAATTATTTTGGGGGAGGAATTATTGAATATCAAAAACTTATTACGCGAAATCCCATTTTTTTGGAGCGGGTCGAAGGGGTGGGCATTATTGGTGGAGAGGAAGCAATAAATTGGGGTTTATCAGGACCGATGTTACGAGCTTCTGGAACACAATGGGATCTTCGTAAAATTGATAATTATGAGTGTTACAATGAATTCGATTGGCAAATCCAATGGCAAAAAGAAGGAGATTCATTGGCTCGTTATTTAGTACGAATCGGTGAAATGAGGGAATCCATAAAAATTATTCAACAGGCTCTAGAAGGAATTCCTGGAGGACCCTATGAAAATTTAGAAGTCCGACGTTTTGATAGAACAAAAAATTCCGAATGGAATGATTTTGAATATAGATTTATTAGTAAAAAACCTTCACCCAATTTTGAATTGTCAAAACAAGAACTTTACGTGAGAGTAGAAGCCCCAAAAGGGGAATTAGGAATTTATTTGATAGGAGATAATAGCGTTTTCCCTTGGAGATGGAAAATTCGTCCACCCGGCTTTATAAATTTGCAAATTCTTCCTCAACTAGTTAAAAGAATGAAATTGGCTGATATCATGACGATACTAGGTAGTATAGATATCATTATGGGAGAAGTTGATCGTTGAAATGATAATTGATACCACAGAAGTACAAACTATCAATTCTTTTTCTACATCGGAATCCTTAAAAGAGGTATATGGACTCATATGGATCTTTGTACCTATTTTGACCCTTATATTAGGAATTACAATAGGGGTACTAGTAATTGTGTGGTTAGAAAGAGAAATATCGGCAGCGATACAACAACGTATTGGGCCTGAATATGCTGGCCCCTTGGGAATTCTTCAAGCTCTGGCGGATGGAACTAAACTAGTTTTTAAAGAGGACCTTCTCCCGTCTAGAGGAAATGTTCGTTTGTTTAGTATTGGACCGTCTATAGTGGTCATATCAATTCTACTAAGTTATTTAGTAATTCCTTTTGGGTATCGCCTCGTTTTAGCCGATCTCAGTATAGGTGTTTCTTTATGGATCGCCATTTCAAGTATTGCTCCTATTGGACTTCTTATGTCAGGATATGGATCGAATAATAAATATTCCTTTTCAGGTGGTCTGCGAGCTGCTGCTCAATCTATTAGTTATGAAATACCATTAACTCTATGTGTGTTATCAATATCTCTACGTGTGATTCGTTGAAGATGAACTTTATACTTCGTTCTTCGTTCCTAGAAGTAAAGGAAAGAAGTTGAATGGATTGAATAGATATTTTTTTATTCATCATTCGGGTCAATGAGTTAAACCGGATAGTTATATGAGTGAAACAAAACAACTTAGAAATTTGCAGTAAGAAGAAAAAATCTCATTTCATATGTACAAGAATAAAGTTGAAGTAAACATAAGCAGTGTAAACTGTTTACCCCAAGATTGAGATTCTTTCATTAGTCATCATATCTTGAAGCGGGTGTAAAAGATCAACTGTACTGTATGGAGTTTTCATTACTGTCTTGTATTTATTAATATGTCGTAGATCAATCAAAAATCAGTGGACAGTTAGGAACACAAAAGTGCACAAAGGATTAGTAATGGAGATAATGTAAGGTATCAAAAAAAGAGATATTTCTGCATAAAAATAAAACGAATCAAAATAGGGGTTTTAAGTTGGTAGAAATGATCAAACAGTACTTCCCTACGATTCCGATCTAGAGTATGCTCCTATTCACTGATTAAAGAAATAACTATCCAGAACGAATTAATCCTTTATTTATTTATTTTTTCAAAGTACCCTCTTCTGAGATAGAAGAACAGGAACAAAAGAAATAGAATGTAATAATCGAATGAAAAAAAGGATCTTTATTTATTCTTTTTTTCCATTCATATCCGTCCATTTGGATGGAATTCTTATCACCATTCATGAACAAAATTCCTCCCATTCTTTAAATTTTTGATTTTGGATGTTTAAAGATATGACAAGTATTTTATTGAGGGTTAAGTTATTACCGAACAAAGAAAAATACACTTTGATTTTGATTATATTATAAGGGATGAGATGAATTCCGAAGCACTTTTTTTTTTTATTTTAGCGAACGGAATTCCATTGGTTTGGACTCTCTGATATATCTTTATTCTCCCCAAAAGGGGGTGATAATACCGAAGCAGTCCTTACATTTTTTGTGGCCATAGAGGAGCCGTATGAAGCTGAGGTCTCATGTACGGTTTTGGAATAGCGATGGGAACAGTGATGTTATTATCGACTATAATTATCTAACAGTTCAAGTGCAGTTGATATAGTTGAAACACAGTTTAAATATGGCTTTTGGGGGTGGAATCTGTGGCGTCAGCCCATAGGATTTCTAATTTTCATAATTTCTTCTCTAGCTGAATGTGAGAGATTGCCCTTTGATTTACCAGAAGCAGAGGAAGAATTAGTAGCAGGTTATCAAACCGAATATTCAGGTATCCGATTTGGTTTATTTTATCTTGCTTCTTACCTAAATTTATTAGTTTCTTCATTATTTGTAACGGTTCTTTACTTAGGTGGGTGGAATTTCTCTATTCCGTACATATCTGTTCCTGAGCTTTTCGAAATAAAAAAAATAGCTGGAGTCTTTGGAATGACAATTGGTATCTTTATTACATTAGCTAAAGCTTATTTGTTTCTGTTCATTTCTATCACAACAAGATGGACTTTACCTAGGATGAGAATGGACCAGCTATTAAATCTTGGGTGGAAATTTCTTTTACCTATTTCTTTAGGTAATCTATTATTGACAACTTCTTCCCAACTTGTTTCATTATAAATAAAATAACCGAATACGATACCAATATTCTAGATTCATAACCTCTTTCAAACAAGAGAAAGAAACAAACAAGAGAAAGAAACATCAATCAATTTATTTATGGATATCTACAATATGTTCCCCATGGTAACTGGGTTCATGAATTATGGTCAACAAACAATACGAGCTGCAAGGTACATTGGTCAAAGTTTCATAATTACTTTATGCCACACAAACCGTTTACCTATAACTATTCAATATCCTTATGAAAAATCAATTACGTCAGAGCGTTTTCGCGGTCGAATTCACTTTGAATTTGATAAATGTATTGTTTGTGAAGTATGTGTTCGTGTATGCCCAATAGATCTACCCGTTGTTGATTGGAGATTGGAAAGAAATATGAAAAAGAAACAATTGCTTAATTATAGTATGGATTTCGGAGTTTGTATATTTTGTGGTAACTGTGTCGAGTATTGTCCAACAAATTGTTTATCAATGACTGAAGAATATGAACTTTCTACTTATGATCGTCACGAATTGAATTATAATCAAATCGCTTTGGGTCGGTTACCAATGTCAATAATTGGAGATTACACAATTCAAACAGTTATGAACTCGACTCAAATCAAAATAGATAAAGATAAACCCTTTGATTCAAGAACGATTACCAATTACTAAAATAAAAAGATTTTTTGATATATCGGGGAGCGGGGAATAACTAAAAATAATAACTAGTAACTATTGATTGTTAAGAATTACTCTTTGATTTAAACTGATAATATTCGCGAAAATTTCGAACTATACAATTTCAACTACTTTTTCTTTATTCTTTTGGATAAAAAGTAAGTAGGATTGGCCCAATTAAGTAGGATTGGCCCAATAATTATATCTATATATGAAATATATAATTATTAATTTATAATTAATATATGAAATATATGAAATTAATCCATATTAAGATTTAATTCAATAAGGAACGTATCATATACAATAAAAATGGAATAACCCCTTTTTCCTTTCCTGGACCATTTAGTAAGGTCATGATTTAATTTATTTATTTATTTTTTACATAATGGATTTACCTGGACCAATACATGATATTCTTATAGTATTTCTGGGATCAGTTCTTCTATTAGGAGGTCTGGGGGTAGTATTACTTACCAATCCTATTTATTCCGCTTTTTCATTGGGATTGGTTCTTTTTTGTATATCCTTATTCTATATTCTATCGAACTCTCTTTTTGTAGCTGCAGCACAACTCCTTATTTATGTGGGAGCCATAAATGTCTTAATCCTATTTGCGGTAATGTTCATGAATGGTTCAGAATATTCCAATGATTCGTATTTTTCGACCGTTGGGGATGGAGTCACTTCACTGGTTTGTACAAGTATTCTTTTTTCACTAATTACTATTATAACAGATACGTCATGGTACGGAATTATTTGGACTACAAAATTAAACCAGATTATAGAACAGGACCTAATAAGTAACGTTCAACAAATTGGGATTCGTTTATCAACAGATTTTTATCTTCCCTTTGAACTAATTTCTATAATTCTTTTAGTTTCTTTGATAGGTGCAATTACTATGGCTCGCCAATAAATAAATACTTCGAATTTTTATTTTAAAAGAATTAAAAAAGATTTCGAAAATTCGAAATAAATAATAGAAAAGTTTAAGGGTTTTAGTTAAATCCGTTTACTTTCTTTTATTTTTATTCGGTAATTGTTTCTTCTAGTCTAATTAATCGAATCGCTTGAATTGTTGATATTGAAATGCATCGAGATTGATAAGGAGTTAGTCAATGATGTTGGAGCATGTACTTTTTTTGAGTGTCTATTTATTTTCTATTGGTCTCTATGGATTGATCACAAGTCGAAACGTGGTTAGAGCACTTATGTGTCTTGAGCTTATACTAAATTCAGTTAATATCAATCTCGTAACATTTTCTGATCTATTTGATAGTCGCCAATTAAAAGGAAACATTTTTTCAATCTTTATTATAGCCGTTGCAGCTGCTGAAGCAGCTATTGGGCTAGCTATTGTTTCGTCGATTCATCGAAACCGAAAATCAACTCGTATCAATCAATCGAATTTGTTGAATAATTAGTTATCATTATCATGATTATATATTGAATGAATAATCAGTTATCATTATCATGATTATATATTGAATAATCAGTTATAATGATCATATCAGTTATAATGATCATATAAATCAAGACATTATACAACATAATAAAGTAAAATAGAAATTGGGATATTTTTCTATTCTTTCATTCATATTATGAATTTTCTTGTAATAATTATGTATTTTATTCATTTTTTTTTTTATTTCATTTTTATTTATTTTATTTAATCAATTTGATTGTATCATAATTTACAATATTTACAATATATACAATATTTACAATATAATATATGATTTAGGCTATTATATGATTTACACTATTATATGATTTACACTATTATAACTATTATATAATATCTATTTTAGATATTATATAATAGTTAATTTAGATATTCTATTTTAATAATATAATATATATTATATTTATATTTGTTATATTTGATATTCTATTTTATATTATAATATATTTTATATTATAATAATTAATAATTATAATATTCCATTATTATTATTATTATATTTATAATATTTTCTATAATATTTTCTTCTATAATATTTTCTATTATATTATCTATTTATTATTATTATATTATCTATTATATTATAGAATTATAGAATTAATATTATTATTATTATATTTATAATATTTTCTATTATATTATATTATTATTATATTATTATTATATTATATTATTATATTATAGAATATTATAGAATTATAGATTATAGAATTATAGAATTAATATTATAGGAATTATAGAATTAATATTATAGTAAAATATATATTCATATTGACATATTGAAATATTGATTTGAATGATTGATCAATTTGTTTTGTTGTCCAATTTGAATTCACACACGCGACTCGTATGATCATAATTTTGGAAACGGAAATCAAAGTCTCTTGGGTTTTTCTCATGAACAAATTTAGAAATATATTGATTTTTCAAATTTTGATAAACCACTGCTTCGTCTGGTGTCTACAATACAATATAAATACTAAACTAATACCAGATTGCAAATTTTTGATGTTAAAACCTGGAATTTATAGATCCAATGTCACATTCAGTAAAAATTTATGATACATGTATAGGATGTACTCAATGTGTACGAGCCTGCCCTACAGATGTATTGGAAATGATACCTTGGGACGGATGTAAAGCTAAGCAAATTGCTTCCGCGCCAAGAACCGAGGACTGTGTGGGTTGTAAAAGATGTGAATCCGCTTGCCCAACGGATTTTCTGAGTGTCCGTGTTTATTTATGGCATGAAACAACTCGCAGCATGGGTCTATCTTATTGATAGGTTACAAAAAAATCTACTTGAATCGTTTGATTCCTCTTTACCGATAAAAGCCCGTACTCGAACTCGATAAGATAAAATATATTATTGTATTCCGAGCACGGGTTTTTCTGGTCAAAATGTATTTTGTATTTATCACGAGTTATTTACCTTGGTTAACAATACTTGTTGTTTTGCCGATATTCGTCGGCTCTTCCATTTTTTTTCTTCCTCATAGAGGAAATAAGATGGTTAGATGGTATACTATATGTATATGCTTATTAGAACTCCTTTTAACGACATATGTATTCTGTTATCATTTTCAATTGGACGATCCATTAATCCAATTGGAAGAAGATTTTAAATGGATAGATATTTTTGATTTTCACTGGAGGCTGGGAATCGATGGACTTTCCATAGGACCCATTTTATTGACAGGATTTATCACTACTTTAGCTACCTTAGCGGCTTGGCCAGTTACTCGAAATTCGCAATTGTTCCATTTCCTCATGCTAGCAATGTACAGCGGTCAAATAGGATCATTTTCTTCTCGAGACCTTTTACTTTTTTTCATGATGTGGGAGTTAGAATTAATTCCTGTTTATTTACTTTTATCCATGTGGGGAGGAAAGAAACGTCTCTACTCGGCTACAAAGTTTATTTTGTACACTGCGGGGGGTTCCATTTTTCTCTTAATAGCAATTTTAGGTATGGGTTTATATGGCCCTAATGAACCCACATTGGATTTTGAAAGATTAGCTAACCAATCATATCCTGCGGCATTGGAAATGATATTATATTTTGGTTTCCTTATTGCTTATGCTGTCAAATCACCGATTATACCCCTACATACCTGGTTACCAGATACCCATGGAGAAGCACATTACAGTACATGTATGCTTCTAGCTGGAATTTTATTAAAAATGGGAGCATATGGACTTATTCGGATCAATATGGAATTATTACCCCACGCTCATTCTATATTTTCTCCTTGGTTAGTAATAGTGGGAACGATTCAAATAATCTATGCAGCTTCAACCTCTCTCGGTCAACGGAATTTAAAAAAGAGAATAGCCTATTCCTCTGTATCTCACATGGGTTTCATAATTATAGGAATTGGTTCTATAACCGGAATGGGATTCAACGGTGCCATTTTACAAATACTTTCTCATGGATTTATTGGTGCTGCACTTTTTTTCTTGGCGGGAACGACTTGTGATAGAATACGTCTTGTTTATCTCGACGAAATGGGGGGGGTATCGATCCCAATGCCAAAACTATTTACCATGTTCAGTAGTTTTTCGATGGCTTCTCTTGCATTGCCAGGAATGAGTGGTTTTGTTGCAGAATCATTAGTATTTTTTGGAATAATTACTAGTCAAAAATATTTTTTAATGCCAAAAATGCTAATTACTTTTGTAATGGCAATTGGAATGATATTAACTCCTATTTATTTATTATCTATGTTACGTCAGATGTTCTATGGATACAAACTATTCAATGTTCCAAACTCCAATTTTGCGGATTCTGGACCACGAGAACTATTTGTTTCAATCTGTATCTTTTTACCTGTAATAGGAATTGGTATTTATCCCGATTTCGTTCTCTCGCTATCAGTTGACAGGGCCCAAGTTATACTATCTAATTACTTTCATCGATAGTCTTTCATTAATGATACAGAAAAGAAATAGAATTTTTTGTTTTGTCTTTGATTTTCAGATTTTTAAAATCGTTCGCTGTACAATGCAAAAGAACAAAATGAATTAGAATTGTAATGAGATGCATTTCGAGTTTTTTGAGAACCGTTTGAACCATTCCTTGTTCAAACGGTTCTCAAAAAACTTGCACAAACAAAAAGCTTTCTTTATCTTTATATATATACTTTATCTATATTATCATTATCTTATTATCTTTTTATCTTAATTTTATTTTATCTTTATTTTATATATTTTGATATATTTTTGATATATTTTTTTTTTATATTATATAATTTTATATAAATATAAATAGAATGTTTTTTTATTTTCTTTTTATTTTATATTTTATTATTTTATATTATTATTTTACATTTTTTTTTACATTTTTTACATTTTTTACATTTTATATTTTATATATTATATAATTTTATATATTATATATATATATTAGTATATTTTAAGTATAAATAATATAGGGACGATGCCCTGTTCTTATTTATTCGTTATTTTATGTAGTTTATTGAATTAGTGAATTAGTTATTCGTGTAGTTTATTCAAGTAGATGTTAATGTGAATGAACCATAACTATGTAGACCTATCCCTAATAGATTGATTCCGAAATAACATATCCAAATTATAAGAAATCCTATAGAAGCCACAAGTGCTGAATTCGTACCTTCCAAATTTTGATTTGTTCTAGTTCTAATATGTAAATAAATCGCGAATATGGTCCAAGTAATAAATGCCCAAGTTTCCTTGGGGTCCCAATTCCAATAAGATCCCCATGCCTCATTAGCCCATACTGCTCCACAAAGAATGCCTATGGTTAAAAAGGTAAATCCTAAACTAATGACACGATAACTCCAATAATCCAAACGTTGAGTTAATTGATATTTATAAAAATTTCGAAATGAATGAAAAAGGGTGTTTTTAAAAACACTTTTTTCATTCAAATATTGAATCTCACCAAAGAAAAATGCATTTTTTAAGAAAGTATTGCCTTTACTTTTACAAAAAATATCGATGTTTTTTCTAAATGTAATGATTAGAAGAGCGATTGATAATAATGATCCGCATAAAAGAGCTGCATAGCTTAATAACATCATACTTACGTGCATCATTAACCACTGAGATTGTAGAGCAGGTACTAATATTGCGGATTGATGCATTTCAGTTAAAAGACCTGACGTGGCAAAGCCTTGTGTAAAAATAGTACTTGGTGCGGTTATTGTGCTTAAATCATTTTTTTGGTTCCCTATCTTGGAAATCATATGAATAATGGAGAAACTACACGAAAGGAAAATTAATGACTCGTATAAATTACTTAACGGAAAATGTCCCGAAGAAATCCAACGAGAAACTAAAAATCCTGTTATAGAGAAAAAAGTAGCTATCATACCCTTTTCCGATGAATCACGCAATCCTACGATTTCCTGCACTAATAAGGTCATCAAATGAATCGTAATCACAATTGAAATTATCGAAAAAGAGATATGGGTTAATATATGTTCTAAAGTCGTAAATATCATAAAGGGGGTCTCATTAGATAATTGAAATCGGGAATTGAATACATTATAGGATTGGATTCTTTGTGTCTTTTTTAGAGGATTTTTTTATAGGATGCCGCCACTCGGACTCGAACCGAGATGCTCTAGCACTGCTTCCTAAGAGCAGCGTGTCTACCGATTTCACCATGGCGGCTTACTTGAAATAATAATAGTCAATAAATAATAATAGTCAATTTATGGCGAATCGTCGAGATTCAACGATTCAATATAATATAACATTAGAATCGATAACTAAAACTAAAGATTTATTTAAATTCATATTTGAATCTTCATTGAATAAAATAATCTTTAGTTAGTATCTTTGTAAGTTCAGTTTTCATAATTAACTTTTGTATACTAGAAACTCTGTTTTCCCAAAACAGTTGGAACTCCATAGTTTCGTTATTGGTCGGGGTATAGAACTAAGAATTGTCACTTTTCCATTTTTGTGATTCGTTTTTTATTTATCCTATTTGAATCCATGATTAAATAACTAGGATTTTATATGTATAATGTATAAGAATTTCATCACTAAATCAAATTTTGAATTTTCTAATGATTTGGATACCTTACCTTAGTATTTTAGTATTATTAAAGTAGTAATACTCTTCATCATATATAACTCTTCATGATATCATGATATATATATATGTAATGGTAAGATTTACCAAACTATAAGATTTACCAAACTAATTAGTTTTTTGGTTTTTAGTTAGGCATATAACAAATTTTCATGCATATAACAAATTTTCATGCATATAACAAATTTTCATTTCTATCCCAATCATACTCTACCTTTCACAATAGAAAAAAAAATTTCTATTGTGAAAGCTAGATAGAAAAAAATACTCAGAATTTAATATACACACCCTTATTCTACATACCACATCTACCACATCTACCACATCTACATAATGGAGCAGCTAGTTCTAACCCCTTACCTTAAATTGAAGAGTTCAATATATTAATTAATGTGAATCATTCATCTTAAATTCCAAAATTTGAACTTCTTCGGGTATGTCAATTCTGATTATTCCAAGACTTTATTATTTGTTTGTTGTACAAAAAAACTTTTTGAACGCTCGGTAAAAACCGATTTCGCTAAAGAAAAAGCCTTTACTGCGGCTAAATATCCTTTTTTCTTCCAAATATTTCTACGAATACGTTTTTTTGACATAGAAGTACGTTTTTTGGGGACTGCCATTCAAAAAGGGTTACTCATTTTTATTTTATCGTTGCATGTGAAAGACATGTATTATGTATTGTTCAAAATGGATCGGTCCTTTTAGTTATTATATATTTTCGTTTCCGTGTTCGTTTCCGTGGTAGAATAGTTAAAAAAAAGCATTTCATTTTTCAAACATATTTAATTAAAAACCTATTTTAAAGACATCCTAAAAATACATTAAAAACCTATTTTAAATACATTACATATTAAAACAAATATATACATATAGACAGTAGTTAATGTATATACAGTAATGTATATATATTAATTATGTTAGACAGTAGTTAATGTATATACAGTAATGTATATATATTAATTATGTATGCATATGTACGTATGTACGCATAACATATCACATATATAATATAACAAACACTAAGGAAAAACTAAGGATAAGAATAGAAGTAGAAGAAAGGAAAGAATTTTTTTCCTAATTGATTAAGTTCAGAGTGTCATGCCCGTAATTTAAATTCCAATTCGAACTAAACTAGTGTTAAACAAGATATTTTATTACCTAATAAAGAGAACCTTAGTCATTTTGTATTTTACCTTAGTCATTGTCATTTTGTATTTCAGTTCTATATGAAGTAAAGAGTATCTTCTGATAAACATAAGTTTTCCTTATTAGATTGGAATCCAATTAATCAGTTTCAGAAGGAATTAGGGAATTACTCTAATCTAAAAAGTAACAAATAGGATAACTGGGTTCTTTTTATTTTATTTAAATTAAATATCGATCATAGTATCCATATTTGAATCAAGTACTCCTTTTGGTATAACTCTTTTTCCTTACTATACTATATAATATGATAATATGGCTATAAATTACCAGAATAGAATATTCTACTAAGACTAGAATAGTAGAATGATTAAAAATCAAATTTTGTTTTCTTATGGAACATACATATCAATATGCATGGATAATACCTTTTCTTCCACTTCCAGTTACTATGTCAATAGGATTTGGGCTTCTACTTATTCCGATTCCGACAGCAACAAAAAATATTCGTCGTATATGGGCTTTTCCTAGTGTTTTACTTTTAAGTATAGCTATGGGGTTTTCGGCCAATTTATCTATTCAACAAATAAATGGAAGTTCTATCCACCAATATCTATGGTGTTGGACCATCAATAATGATTTTTCCTTAGAGTTCGGATACTTGATTGATCCACTTAGTTCTATTATGTCAATACTAATTACTACTGTTGGAATCCTGGTTCTTATTTATAGTGACAATTATATGTCTCATGATCAAGGATATGTTAGATTTTTTGCTTATATGAGTTTTTTCAATGCTTCTATGTTGGGATTAGTTACTAGTTCAAATTTGATACAAATTTATATTTTTTGGGAACTAGTAGGAATGTGTTCCTATTTATTAATAGGGTTTTGGTTTACACGACCGACTGCAGCAAGTGCTTGTCAAAAAGCTTTTGTAACTAATCGTGTAGGGGATTTTGGTTTATTATTAGGAATTTTAGGTCTTTATTGGATAACAGGTAGTTTCGAATTTCGAGATGTGTTCGAAATAACTAATAACTTGATTCACAATAATGGGGTCAGTTCTTTATTTGCGACTTTGTTTGCCTCCTTATTATTCGTTGGTGCAATTGCTAAATCCGCTCAATTCCCTCTTCACGTATGGTTAGCTGATGCAATGGAAGGACCCACTCCTATCTCCGCTCTTATACACGCTGCTACCATGGTAGCAGCAGGAATTTTTCTTGTAGCTCGACTTCTTCCTCTTTTTATATCCATACCTTACATAATGAATTTTATTTCTTTAATAGGTATAATAACAGTACTATTAGGAGCTACTTTGGCTCTTGCTCAAAGAGATATAAAAAGAAGTTTAGCCTATTCCACAATGTCTCAATTGGGTTATATTATGTTAGCTCTAGGTATAGGTTCTTATCGAGCTGCTTTATTCCATTTGATCACTCATGCCTATTCTAAGGCTTTATTGTTTTTGGGATCCGGATCCATTATTCATTCAATGGAACCTATTGTTGGATATTCACCAGAGAAAAGTCAGAATATGATTCTTATGGGGGGTCTAAGAAGATATGTTCCAATTACAAGAACTACTTTTTTACTAGGTACACTTTCTATTTGTGGTATTCCACCTCTTGCTTGTTTTTGGTCCAAAGATGAAATTCTTAATGATAGTTGGTTGTATTCACCAATTTTCGCAACAATAGCTTGTTTCACAGCGGGATTAACCGCATTTTATATGTTTCGGGTGTATTTACTTACCTTTGATGGGCATTTGCGCATTCATTTTCAGAATTATAGTAGCACCCAAAATAGCTCGTTCTATTCAATATCTCTATGGGGAAAGGAAGTACCTCAAACAGTCAATAGAAATTTACTTTTATCAATAATGAATAATACGGTATTCTTTTTTTCAAAGGATACATATAAAATAGATAATAATTTAAAAAAAGGCATAGGATACTTTAATACTTCCTTCAAAAAAAAGAAAAAGTACACTTCCATGTATCCTCACGAATCGGACAATACTATGTTATTTCCTCTGCTTGTATTGGTATTATTTACTTTATTCGTTGGATCAATAGGAATTCATTTTGATCAAGGAGTAATAGATTTTGATATATTATCAAAATGGTTAACCCCATCAACAAACCTTTTCCATCCAAATTTGAGTTATTCTGTGGATTGGTATGAATTTTTTACAAATGCAATTTTTTCAATAAGTATAGCTATTTTCGGACTATTCATAGTATCTATTTTATATGGGTCTGTTTATTCATTTTTCCAGAATATGGACTTTCTTAATTCATTTGTAAAAAACGGTCCTAAAAGAATTTTCTTAGACCAAATCCAAAATGGGATATACAATTGGTCATATAATCGTGGTTACATAGATATTTTTTATACTAGGGTTTTTGCAATGGGTATAAGGGTATTAACCGAACTAACTCAGTTTTTTGATAAAAATATAATTGATGGAATTACAAATGGGGTTGGTATTGTGAGTTTCTTTATAGGGGAAGGAATCAAATTTATGGGAGGTGGACGAATCTCTTCTTATCTATTCTTGTATTTATTTTATGCATCAATATTTTTATTTATTTTTATATATTCATATTTTATTATATTATAGAAATTATAGAAAATATATAAAAATATAAAAATAAATATAATGCTATCCCATGTTTCTGATATTGCTATCCGTTCATTTTCCTCTTTTTTCTCCTCATCTTTTTTATCCCTAGTGTTTGTCTCTTCTTCCTCAAAATCGGAAATTTGTAATTCCGGTTTTCTCCTCACTGAATTCCTAAAAAAAAGATTAATCATTTGATAGATGTCAAAAAAAGAAAAAAAAAACGCTTTATCTATTCGATCCAAAAAAAGTGGGGAATGCACATTTGCTTGAAATATTTCCCAAATAACTGTTTTACGTCTTTGAGCACGCATAGATCCTTTGATTATACTCCTACGAAAATCCGGTTGTTGCGAGTAACGTATCAAAGCCACCTCCTCCTCTGGATCAATATTATTAACATTAGTATTGCTATTATCATTCTTATCAGTATAAACCACCACCCGTTTGGCTTTTCTTGAACGAATTTCATGATCTTCCTTGAGTTGTTCTTCATTTTCTTCATCCTGTTCTTCTAATTCATCAGTCAATTTGTATGACCATCGAGGAATCTTTTTAATGATTTCTTCTTCAATAGATTTATTTATAGTTCTTGTTTGATCATTTGGATTGGTTGTAATTATATCGAAGACATATTTCAAAGATTTTGCTTTACTTTCTGAATTCATTTTTCTTTCTTCTTCCAATGAAGAAGATTTTTTCAAATGAAAACTAGGTACAGATTCAAAAGAGAATTCATCGATTGACGTTAAGGAATTTACAATATAATTCAACGGTGATTTTTCATTAAGGGGATTCTTTTCGTGTTCGAATTCTCGGGAATTATGAAAAATAGAAAAGAGCCCATGAATTTTATTTATCCAAAAGATTTCTGTGGAATCTTTTGTATCTGTAGAAGTAATTAAATCATTCATGATTATAGTATGTGAATAGAATTTTTTTATTGTTCCACGATATGGTCCGTTCAAAAAAGGATCATATGCTTTTGGCAAGTATTCTTGTTCATTTTCATCATTGCATAATCTGGTCTGTTTTTCGAATATATCTGGAGTAACAGATATTTTTTCTTTTTCTAGGGTTTTTATTCGACTTATTAATTCATTGCTCAAGTTATACTTTTTTTGCTCATTGGCGGAAACCCAATGATTATATAAGTTTTCCTGGTTTTC